TCCTGGAAAAAAAAATTCTATCACTTCCACTTATGGAGTCTTGTATAGAATATAAAAATTGATCCAATTTCTACCTATTATTATGATATTACGATCAGATTGGGTACCAAAAAAATAAATGGATTCAGGATGAAATCTGCTCTTTATGAATGAGATAAAGACAGAATAATCAGGAGCAGTATAGAATTTCCTTTTTTTAGCACACTTTAATGTTCAAAAAAGAATTCGCGGATTCTTTTTGGTAGTAGAATTTATAGATAGAATACGATTGAATTGCGTAATAGTAATAGGAGTAGTATTTATTAAGTACATGCCGATATACCTATCCGCATATCGCATCTTTTATCGTAATTTTACTTGTGGCAACAGAAGTCAGGTCGCACTATATCATAATTCCTATTTTCTATTCAAAATATTCAATGAAAAATTTAAGCACGATAATTCTCTATAGGGATATGTACATAAGAGAAAGACCCAATTCGGTATCTGTGTAACAATTTCTGTTCTGGGGTTTACATATACACATATAATTTGTTATAATTGAAATTGAAAAGGATTTATTAAGGATTTATTATTGAAAATAATTGATACTGATTAGTCGTAAATCAATTTGATTTTGTTATACCATTAAAGAAACACAATTTGAGATACAAATTTAAGAACCGTTCACTAATTCTAAAGTAAAAATAGTTAATGGTTCCAATTTGCCCTGAATTTTTCGGTCTGTGACCGGAAATCTATTTTTTCTCTTTTCAATAGAAGGAGAAGGGAAGTTTTTAAGCAGTGTATCTTTTGAGATACAATCAATCGAAGAGAATAATCTAAACTGGATCCAATAAAAAATAGGGATTAATTTTTGAAAAGGGATAAGTACAATGGGATTCAAGATCAAAAAAAAATTAGTAATAGAATATGGATGGATAAAAATATTATCCATTTTTTTTTGGATCAGATTTGGCGGCATGGCCAAGTGGTAAGGCGGGGGACTGCAAATCCTTTATCCCCAGTTCAAATCCGGGTGTCGCCTGATCAACAAAAGACTTGAAATTTCTTATTCTGCTGATCTAACTCGACAAATTCTTGCCCCGCAAGAAGCAGAGGCAAACGACTAGGCCTGTCGATACTTGATTTTTAGAATCCATAATTCTATAAAAAAAACTGTAAATTTTTTTTTTCTCAAAATCTGGGTTCTGGGTACCGGTCCAAACCGGTACCAATAGGTATGAAGTAACCCTTACTTATTAATAATTGATTCGGACATTTATTTGATTTATGATATCAATTGAATCAAATAAATAGTGAGAGTCAATTCTGGGATTCAGAACTACGAAAGTAAGAGGTCGGAAATCTTAGTATCCAAAGGTTCCTAAAGGACACTCCATTTTTGCTCCTAGGATTGAAGAAGAGATTATACGAAAGACTATCAAGACTTCCTAATTATCTTACACTACCTATACTAAATACTAAAATAGTGTTTACTGACTCTGTCTGGAATTAGATTGAATAGAATAGGCTGATGGGAAATCAATTTAGAAGTTGTGGAAAGGACTGAAGATACTTTGTATCCAGACTCACGAGAGGCTTTGAGTACTCAAACATTCAATCAACATGGTTGGGCAGCTCTTATTTATAGAGTAAAAAGAAAAGTTGAAAAAAAATTCTTTGCCCGTGTAGGGGATTACAAAAAAAAGAATGTATGTAATAATGGTGGTGTCTTACCATTCCATTCTTTCACAGAAAGACGTAAGCCTTAGATCAAATAAAATAGAGGTATCAGATAGATGGTTATCTATCTTGATGGTATATTTTGACGTCTTTTGCTTATGAAAGAAAGGTAACAAACAATAGGTCTTACTATTTCTACATGTTCCATTAGGAGCATTCCTTTGCTATTTCCAAATAAAAGGTGTGTGTATCGTATTTGTGCTTAATGCTTCCCGATTCTACCAGAAATTTGATAATATAGGAACTTGTTACGAGTAGATTCATTGGATTAGTTCATCAATAGCCTTAAGTCAGAATCCTATTTTCTTTTGACTCTGCACCATTGATTCCACTATGATTATTGATCAATAATCAATAATGAAATAATTCCTTCATAGAGATAGGAGACATAATTCACATGGATATAGTAAGTCTCACTTGGGCTGCTTTAATGGTAGTCTTTACATTTTCCCTCTCACTCGTAGTATGGGGAAGAAGTGGACTCTAGGGGTACTACTAATTGAATAATCGATTGAGTGATCGAATTGTATCAATCGTTTAATTGATCGTTTTGCGAAACTAAAAAAAAAAGATTCCTTGGTTTCGTTTTCTTTTATTTTTATTTTATTTTTATTTTATATAGTTAATATATGCCCATACCCATACTATTTTTCCTCCATTGATTTTTCGATGGATCTCGGGACTTATACTTATATATATATATTTATTTAGTTTATATATATATATTTAGTTTATTATATATAAATTTATATATTATATAAATATATAAATAAATATATATTTTATATTATATATAAATCTAATTATATATATAAAAAAACTAATTATTAATAGAAATCTATATATTAAGTTATAAGTTATAAGAAGCCTAGGAATTAGAAGAGTTGGCCTTGGATTATTTTGGATTGATCGAAACCCATACAAGTAGATGTAGCGAAAAAAAAAAGAAATAGAATTAGACTGCTATTTCGATGTATATGTATTAGATGTACATCTAATACATGTACATATTGTAAATTGATCTATATCTATATAAAACCATATCTGTATACAACTTTATATGATAAAATTTATATGATCATACTATTTATATGATAATAAATTTATATGATAAAAATATACAATACTATCTAGTGCGGTAGAAAGAACTATATTATATATAGTTCTTTCTACCACACTATCTCAGATACTTATGATTCCAGCCAAATCATTTCATTTAAAACTTGGAGTTTTAATCCCTTTCTTTTATTTCTTCAATCATTGATAAGAACTAATAATCCAACCAAGTTTCAGTTAAATTAATCATTTTGACTGACTGTTTTTACGTAGATGATAAGTAAAAAAGCAGTAGGAACTAGAATGAACAGTGCAGTAGCAATAAATGCGAGAATATTGACTTCCATAATCTCATTGTTTTTTTTTACTTCGCAATAACTCGGGATCTAATCCCATAGAGATAAGAAATTTTACTCCTGTCAATTCAATGGGATGAATTGAATTCTGATGATACTGAATCGGATCAATATTATGAATAACAATATCTGATCTATCAAATCGATTCATCGTCGAGAATTGAATAGTATAACATAAGAAAATCTTTTATTTTATCCATACTAAATCCGAAATGGGATTCTTTATTGAATCAGGAATTCCATTGAATTTTTCATTCTTTTTTCCACTTTTTTTTCTTTTCCATAACCTACTGTCTTTGTCTTCCTTATACAACTCTCTTTCCTTATACTTATACATACAATTATGAGATATTATATGACCGGTATTCTATGGGTCACACAGATACAAACAGTAGAAGTGAGATGGAAAAAAGGACGGGTGCTAAGTGGAAAAGATCTAATATTCCAACAAATTTACTAAAAAGGGGCGTTGCTTGGTCTTTTATTTTATTAGTATAGTATCTCTTCTTCTTTCTTGGATTGAGACTAGAACGCATACATCAAAAATTCAGTGTGCAATTTGCATGAGAATAGATAGATTGTTTCCAATTAGTAATTGAGGATACACAAACAAAGTCGAGGTAATTATGTTAAGTTCATTGTGTATCGTACAATAAACGAATACAATTTGTGTATGTATTCCCGGTAAAAATAGGGGAACTCTATTCCATTTCATTGTTCTTGAACAATTGAAAAAGAAAGTCAGACGAGTATGGTATCCATTAAAATACTGAATATAGTAATGCCACCGATTGTACCAACTTACATATGTCTCCCCTTATCAATCGGTATTAGTGAAAGAAATTGAAATTCCCGTACTTGTCTGATGATAAATGCGAAACGAAAAACAAAAGAAATAAGGATCCCCGCTGGGGATTAGATCTTGCTACCCGTCCCCCCTTTCACAGAAAATGGAGAGATGAATTTATCAATTCATCGGATCCTAGTTCGGGACTGACGGGGCTCGAACCCGCAGCTTCCGCCTTGACAGGGCGGTGCTCTGACCGATTGAACTACAATCCCAGCAAGGTGTATGGCATACATATTCTTACTAGTTTTATAAGAATATTCTATTCGTTGTGTTGTAACAGAAACAGGAATGATATACTGAATATCCACATGGATATGGAATATAGTGAGAGCGACACGGATTACTAGTAACGAGTGGTTTTTTTATTGCCAAAAAAATGGATAATCAATTTTTCAATGAGAAAAAGAACTATTTTTAGATTTATGATACTTAATTAAGATTAAGTATCATTAATCTAGATCGTTAGAAAAATCAGAACGAATGAGAAAAACATGGATAGAGAAAAAATTGACTCTTTCTCTTCATTTCTACGGATCAGGCATTTCTGTTTCTGGAGGACAAATTGGTTATTTCATATTCATGGAGCAACGAATTATTGGGCCGAGCTGGATTTGAACCAGCGTAGACATATCGTCAACGAATTTACAGTCCGTCCCCATTAACCGCTCGGGCATCGACCCAGGAAGAATTAATTCTAGATTTATTGATAATCTACGATCAACTTCCTCCCTACCCCCAGGGGAAGTCGAATCCCCGCTGCCTCCTTGAAAGAGAGATGTCCTGAACCACTAGACGATAGGGGCATATCCACCCGACCGTCATCATACTATGATAATCATCATCATAGTATTATCATACTATGAACAGTTTTTTGGAATTGTCAATAGAATCTAATGGTATGACTAGATCCGAAGAGTCTTTCCTACTTTTATGTTATGATTCCATAGAATTTTTTTATTTGATGGTTCTTGTATGAACCCCTATGCATATATGTACATATATACATATATGCA